TTGAAACTCCCTTACCCCATAGAGATATTGAATAGAAAGGTATTTTTTGTTTGCCGCTATAATTTTGAAAATAAACATTTAAATGTCCCTCAAAGGTAAGTAAATAGATCCGAAACATATAAAATGCGGTTAATCCGGCAGTCACCCAGGCTATTATTGCGAAAATCGTCGAATACAACCAAGTATCATTAAGAATTTCATCTTTGGACCAAAAACAAGCCAAAGGCGGAATACCACAAAGAGAGAGTGTACCTAATAAAAAAGCATTTTTGGTAATTGGTACATGTTTTCTTAAACCTCCCATAAGAATCATATTCTGACTTTTATAGGGAGAATAGCCAACAATCCCTTCCATTGAATGAATAACGGATCCGGATCCTAAAAATAACAATGCTTTGGAATAGGCATGAGTAATCAAATGAAATAAAGCACTTCGATAAGACCCCATACCGAGAGCTAACATCATATAACCCAATTGAGACATTGTGGAATAGGCTAAACCTCTCTTAATGTCTTTTTGAGCAAGAGCTAAAGTAGCTCCTAATAAGACTGTTATTATTGCTATCAACGAGATTAAATTCATTATGGAAGGTATAACTATGAAAAGAGGAAGAAGCCGAGCTACAAGAAAAATTCCCGCCGCTACCATAGCAGCAGCGTGTATAAGGGCGGAAATCGGAGTAGGCCCTTCCATAGCATCGGGCAACCATACATGAAGGGGAAATTGTGCAGATTTAGCAACGGCACCGGCAAATAACAGAACAGCACACAAAGTAACAAATATAAAATTGACCTCGTTATTAGAAATTAAGTTATTGAATGTTTCGAATAAATCCTGAAATTCAAAACTACCCGTTATCCAATAAAAACCTAAAATTCCTAATAATAAACCAAAATCCCCTACACGATTTGTTACAAAAGCTTTTTGACAAGCATTTGCTGCAAAAGGTCGTGTAAACCAGAATCCTATTAATAAATAGGAACACATTCCAACCAATTCCCAAAAAATGTAAATTTGTATCAAATTCGAACTAGTAACTAATCCTAACATGGAAGTACTGAAAAAACTCATATAAGCAAAAAATCTCAAATATGCTTGATCGTGGGCCATATAATTATCACTATAAATAAGAACCAAAATTCCAACGGTAGTGATTAATATTGACATAATAGAAGTAAGCGGATCTATCAAATAGCCGAATTCTAAAGAAAAATCGTTAGTAATGATCCAAGACCATACATATTGATAGCTAAAATTACTATTTATTTGCTGAATAGACAGATTCATTGAAAAAATCATGACTATACTTAACAATAAAACACTATGAAAAGCCCACATGCGACGAAAATTTGTTGTTGCCGTCGGAAAAAGAAGAAGCCCCACCCCTATTAATATAGGAACGGGAAGTGGGATGAAAGGTATGAGCCACCCGTATTGATATGTCTGTTGCATAAAAAGCTTTTTGAATTATGAATTTCCTAATTTATTGTTTCCGATTGACCGGATCTTACCTCTTTGAAAGGAGTCAATAAAAGTCAAGATATGGGCTAAGTTAAACTAATTTAAATAGAAATGTAGAAGCTTTTCTTCTTACTTTACTTATTCTTAACTACTTATTCTTAACTACTTATTCTTAACTTATTATTTATTTTCTTTTTTATTTTTATAAATCCTTCAAATATTCAATTCAAATCAAGAAGTTACATTTGGTCAAATGATATAAAACAGAGTAATTCCTTATTTTTTTCCAATTTGAAAATTCAACCTACCCCATTTAACCGGTTAATAAAAAAGAAAATTAAAATGGAAGGTTGGATTCTTTTTTTTTTTTTTATTATTAAGATTTTATTCGATTTCTGTGGTGCAGCAGATTCTATAGATATAGACTTTAATGAGAAAGAATATCAAATAAAGATACTAATTAATCGAATGAATAAAAACGATTTTACGGCTTTACGGCTATTCTATGGAATAAAAAGTTTGAAAAAAAAAATCACATATCTTCGTCTTTCTCTATTTCTAGTATTTAGAGTCCGCGAAATATTATTTTATTGATTTATTGATGCGATTCTCATATACTCCCCGGCTTTTTTTTTTTCTGAAAAGAATATTAATTCAAGAATAAGAATAAATAGAATCAAATAAAAAGTGAAAAAGTAAAGAAGGGTTTGGTTTGAACAATAGATGTCTTTCACATCCAACTAGAACAATAAGTAATCCTTTTTATCTTAAATGGCCGTTCCAAAAAAACGCATTTCTACATCAAAAAAGCGTATTCGGAAAAATATTTGGAAAAGGAAGGGATATTGGACAGCGTTAAAAGCCTTTTCGTTAGGAAAATCTCTTTCTACGGGAAATTCAAAAAGTTTTTTTGTGCAACAAACAAATAAGTAATTCAAAATTTCAATAATCTGAATCGACTCGAAAAATTAAATTGACCCATTTCCTATTTGCTACAAAATTTGGAATTTCCACTATCTAGTGAGTTAAGCTAATCAATATGAAATGGCACCCAGTTCCCTCTTTTATATTTTAAAAATAACAATTTAACTTTTTACTGAATTCTAAAAATAGAATACTTTCTTTGTTGACAAACGCATAAATACAAGATAAAAAGGAGTTTATCCTTCTTTTTTTAGTAGATTTTCTCATTTACAAGATGGGGAGGTTTTTCCCCATCGAACTATTTGTTAGAGTTACGATAATAAAATTTTTTATTTTTCTCCCCTTTTCTCTATCTATAAAATCTATAAAAAGGGGTAATTTTTGAATTTCATTTTTATTGAAAGTAATAGATTCGATTTAACATTACTTAACTTTTACTTTTTTATATTTCTATGAATTACTAGAATTAATTACTCTATTTAGTATATAGAATATATTCCCCTTAGTGAGAATATTCTAGTGAGAATATTCAGAATATTCTGTATGAGTAATATGAATAATGTGTCAATTTTCAGTACCCTCGCCTTTCTATTTTTATCTTCATAGAAAAAAATGCATTGGTAAATTTCTGAAATTCAATAAATTCGAAAAAGTTCATTAAAAAATGAAAACAAAAATATTTTTTAGGGTAGAACTTTCTAGTTACAAGAGTTCATAGGAGAACAGAAAATACACGAAAAACCCCAAGATGCTAAGGCCCTAAACTGAAATAACGAACTTTCAAATCCCTATTATTATTTTTGATTTTTATTTTTCAGAAAAATTTCAAATTACTCAAAAAAATTCAAAAATAAAAATATTACACTGAATTGGCTTCTTCAATCTCGACGATTGTTCATTCATAAGCTATTATAAGTTCAAGACAAGCCGCTATGGTGAAATTGGTAGACACGCTGCTCTTAGGAAGCAGTGCTAGAGCATCTCGGTTCGAGTCCGAGTGGCGGCATGTCATCTTCTAAAAAAGAGAAATAGATCCTATAATGAATTCAACTCCCGATTTCTATTTAAGAGACTCTTCTTTTTTATGATATTTTCAACCTTAGAGCATATATTAACTCATATTTCCCTTTCCGTTGTTTCAATCGTAATTACAATTCGTTTAATAACCTTTTTTTGCGTAGATGAAATCGTACAACTGTACGATTCATCCGAAAAGGGTCTGATAGTTGGTTTTTTCTGTATAACAGGATTATTAGTTACGCGTTGGATTTATTCGGGTCATTTTCCACTAAGTGATTTATATGAATCATTAATCTTCCTTTCATGGGGTTTCTCCCTTATTCATATAGTTCCGTATTTCAAACAAAATCAAAATTATTTAAGCATAATAACCGGTTCAAGCGCTATTTTTACCCAGGGCTTTGCTACTTCCGGACTTTTAACTCAAATACACCAATCTTCAATATTAGTACCCGCTCTTCAATCCGAGTGGTTAATAATGCACGTAACTATGATGATATTGGGCTATGCATCCCTTTTATGTGGATCATTATTATCAGTAGCACTTGTAGTCATTACATTTCGAAAAAACAGAAAGATTCTTTGTAAAAGTACTCTTTTATTAAAAGAGTACTTTTTCGTTGGTGAAATTGAATACATGAATAAAAGAAGCAATCTTTTACAAACTACTTCTTTTTTTTCGAGTAAGAATTATTACAGATCTCAATTAATTCAACAATTGGATTATTGGAGTTATCGGATTATTAGTCTAGGGTTTTTATTTTTAACCATAGGTATTCTGTCAGGAGCAGTATGGGCTAACGAAGCTTGGGGATCCTATTGGAATTGGGATCCAAAGGAAACTTGGGCATTTATTACTTGGATCGTATTCGCGATTTATTTACATACTCGAACAAACCTAAACCCGCAAGGTGCAAATTCGGCAATTGTAGCGTCTATAGGCTTTCTTATAATTTGGATATGCTATTTTGGGGTTAATCTATTAGGACAAGGGCTACATAGTTATGGTTCGTTTACATTAACATCTAATTGAATTCAAGAAAGTATCTTACGAACACAGCACACCCACATTACAGTACATATAAAAAATTTTAGGTGAATGGGCACGAACCATGTGAATCAATACAATATTTGATTCACATGGTTCGTGCCCATATGGGGTTCAAATTCATTTTTTTTAGCTTTACTTATAAATTTGCGAGAAGAAAAAGTTCTCTTTTTTCATTCTACAACTTTTTCATTGTAAAGTGAAAGGTTTTAAAATCATAATGAATAGCAAAACTATTTAGAAAAAGAATTAGATAGGATCGCTTCAACCTTCTCAACCGATAGTGAAAGAACGAAATCGGGGTACATACCAATACCTACTACGGGTAAAAAGAGAGAAATCGAAAGAAATAACTCTCGCGGTCCAGAATCAAAAAAATAAGAGTTTGGAACGTTAAAAAGCTTATATCCATAGAACATCTGACGTGACATAGATAATGAATAAATAGGAGTTAATATCATTCCAATTGCCATTACAAAAGTAATTAGTATTTTTGGCATTAAAAAATATTTGTGACTGGTAATTATTCCAAAAAATACTATCAATTCAGCAACAAAGCCGCTCATACCCGGTAATGCAAGGGAAGCCATAGCAAAGCTACTAAACATCGTGAATATTTTTGGCATTGTGATAGCTATTCCGCCCATTTCGTCAAGATAAAGAAGGCGTGTTCTATCATAAGTTGTCCCCGCCAAGAAAAAAAGTGCAGCCCCAATAAATCCATGAGAGATTATTTGTAAAAGAGCTCCATTGAGTCCTATATCAGTTATAGAACCAATTCCGATAATTAGGAAACCCATATGAGATACAGAAGAATAGGCTATTCTTTTTTTTAAATTCCGTTGGCCAAGAGATGTTGAAGCTGCATAAATGATTTGGATTGCACCTACTATCACTAACCAAGGAGAAAATAGATAATGGGCGTGAGATAATAATTCTATATTGATCCGAGCCAGCCCATACGCTCCCATTTTTAATAAGATTCCGGCTAGAAGCATACAAGTACTGTAATGCGCTTCTCCGTGGGTATCTGGTAACCACGTATGTAGGGGTATAATCGGCGATTTGACAGCAAAAGCAATAAAAAACCCAATATAAAATATTATTTCTAAGACCGCAGGATACGACTGATTAGCCGATGTTTCAAAATTTAATGTTGGTTCATTAGAACCATATAAACCTATACCCAGAACTCCCATTAGGAGAAAAATGGAGCCCCCTGCCGTGTACAAAATAAATTTGGTAGCCGAGTACAGACGTTTCTTTCCCCCCCACATGGATAGAAGTAGATAAACGGGAATTAATTCTAACTCCCACATGATAAAAAAAAGTAAAAGGTTGCGAGAAGAAAATGATCCTATTTGACCACTGTACATTGCTAACATCAGGAAATGAAATAATCGAGAATCCCGAGTAACGGGCCAAGCCGATAAAGTAGCTAAGGTGGTGATGAATCCTGTTAGTAAAATGGGTCCTATAGAAAGTCCATCTATTCCCAATCTCCAATGGAAATCAAAAAAGCGGATCCATTTATAATCCTCCAATAGTTGGATTAATGGATCGTCCGGTTGGAAATGATAACAGAATGTATAGACCGTTAGAAGGAGTTCTAAAATACATATACATGTAGTATACCACCGAACGACCCTATTTCCCCTATGGGGGAGAAAGAAAATTAAGGAACCCGCAGATATTGGCAAAACTACAATTATTGTTAACCAAGGAAAAAAATTCGTGGTAAAGACAAGATGCGCTTGGACCATAAAAACCCGCGCTCAAGATATTTTGATTTTTGAGCACGGGTCTTGTCGGTAAAAAAAAAGAAAATGGATTCAAGTAGAGTTTATTGGAACGTATCAATAAGCTAGACCCATACTGCGAGTTGTTTCAGCCCCTAAATAAACCCGAACACTCAAGAAATCCGTTGGACAGGCGGATTCACATCTTTTACAACCAACGCAGTCTTCCGTTCTTGGAGCCGAAGCAATTTGTTTAGCTTTACATCCGTCCCAGGGTATCATTTCTAATACATCGGTCGGGCAGGCTCGGACACATTGAGTACATCCTATACATGTATCATAAATCTTTACTGAATGTGACATTGGATCTATACATTTTTAAACGTCATAAATTTTCGACCTAGTAAGCTTAGAAACTAATCCTATATTTAGATACTTTAGATACCAGGTAAATCAACAAGTTATCAGAACTTTTCTAATCAATTGACTTCTGGACTGCTTTATTATAAAAGGAAGGGCCAAAATACTTTGATTTCTTATGTTTTTTTTTGCAGAGAAGATTATACCTTAAATTCGAATATTCCTAAAGAAATTGGAATTCCTATGATTAATACTACTTATTCAATAAATTCGATTGGTTAATACGAGTTGATTTTCGATTACGATAAATTGATGAAACAATGGCCGGCCCAATGGCTGCTTCAGCGGCTGCAATGGCTATAACAAAAATTGAGAAAATATCTCCCCTTAATTGACGATTATCAAAAAAATCAGAAAATGTTACAAAATTGATATTAACTGCATTCAATATAAGTTCAAGACACATAAGGGCTCTAACCATATTTCGACTTGTGATCAATCCATAGATACCGATAGAAAATAAATAGGCACTCAAAACAAGTACATGTTCGAGCATCATTAAGCAACTCCTTAGCAATCTCATTCATTTCAATCTAAATAACAATTCAATTGATTTGATTGAATCACATATAACAAGCATGGAATATTTTAATTGCTGATTCTTTATTGACGAGCTACAGCAATTGCACCTATTAAAGCAACTAAAAGAATTATTGAAATGAGTTCAAATGGAAGAAAAAAATCCGTTGATAAATGAATTCCAATTTGTTGACTATTGCTTATCAAATCTTGTTCTAGAACCTGGTTTGATCTTGTAGTCCAAATAATCCCGTACCATGACGTATCTGGAATAGTAGTAATTAGTGAAATAAAAAGACTTGTACAAACCACCGAAGTAACCCCATCCCCAACAGTCCAAAGGCGAGAATCTTTGTAATATTCTGAAC